TAGCTCCTTCATGCCCACTCTAACTAGTTATTTTGGTTTTCTATTAGTAGCTTTAACTATAACTTTAGTTATATTTATTAGTCTGAACAAGATACGACTTATTTGAAATTAATTCAATGAGCAATTCATAAAAAAAAAAATAGAATTTTTTTTTTTGCAGTATTCCATTTTCTAGTTCCTTACCGTGTCAATTTCCAATTCTTGGTTATTGAGATTTATGGGCAATATGGATTAATATTTAAAGATAGATATTACCTCCTTTTTTCTCTTTTCAAACAAATTGAAATGATTGAAGTTTTTCTATTTGGAATCGTCTTAGGTCTAATTCCTATTACTTTGGCTGGATTATTCGTAACTGCTTATTTACAATATAGACGTGGTGACCAGTTGGATCTGTGATTAATTAATACCCTTTTTTTTGACCTCCTCCGTTTTTTAATCCACAGGAGGTCAAATTAAGATTGCTGTTCAAGCTTTTCCCTAAAATTTTTGACTTAACAAAACAAGAATGGGCTCACGCTCTGTAGGATTTGAACCTACGACATTGGGTTTTGGAGACCCATGTTCTACCAAACTGAACTAAGAGCGCTTTTTTATTACTTTTTTATTAAAAATTTATTACAAAAAAGAAAGCTGTAAGTAAAAAGATTCTTTTTTTTTTTTTTTACTCCACTACATCTTGAATGCCTATACTATCTCATATAGAAACTATATTCTATATTATTATATAGAAATATATCTAAATATATATAAATAATAATATGATATAAAGCATATCATATTAATTTATGATTAGGTATGTCCAATTTTAATTGATCTCAATTGATCCCTTGTTATTGTATTGCTCAGAGGCGAAGTAATAAGTAGGGATGACAGGATTTGAACCCGTGACATTTTGTACCCAAAACAAACGCGCTACCAAGCTGCGCTACATCCCTTTCAATTGGTCTACAATGTCATTGTAGAGAATCCCTGTCTTGTTTTCCACATATTTATTTTATTTCACTTTCTCCATATTTTCTCCATTGAGATACATAACTTATCTTTTCATTTCTTCTTTTTTTTTGTCTCATATCATATAACATATAATACATATAATAATAAACTTATATACATATGAAAAAAAAATACGAAATCCGCCGTAAATTTCGTGAATGCCCGGACGGAAAGAGACGTATTTTGAAAGAAGAGGAAAATCTTATCTATCAAATTATTGTACATTTCTCAATTTGAATTAAGAATTCCGCGTACAAAACAAATGCGAGTGTCCTTTAATTTAACTATATATATACATCTGATCATATATGTATTGCCGTTATGTATTACAATAAAGAATACAGAAGGAGAATTTTTTATGCGAGATCTAAAAACATATCTATCCGTAGCACCAGTAATAAGTACTCTATGGTTCGGGTCTTTAGCAGGTCTATTGATAGAGATCAATCGTTTTTTTCCGGATGCTTTGACATTCCCTTTTTTTTCATTCTAGTTATTAACACGGGGGGGGGGGGGTGAAGAAAATTAGAGACACAATTAAATATCTCTGGCTACTACCCCCTTTTTTTCTAATTCGAATAAGTTAGAAAAGAGAAAGAATAAAAGTGGATTCAACCTCAGCCAAACACGGAACTGGGTTCAAGCTTCACGTAAATTAAAAAGTAAATTTACTTTAATTAAATCTTTAATTAAATTAAGAGAACAGAAGTGGAAATGCGGTTAGGGCAACAGTATCATACAAGAAGTTGAAATAAAATAAAAAGACTGTACTTCTATTCTTTCTAATGTAAATAGAATTTTTAATCATTGTATTACTTATTTTTACTTTTACTATATTGGTTGCAACAAAATCTTTCATAATTTGATTTCAAGTTAGTAACTTGTATTTTTTCCTTCTTTTCTTCTTCGTTTCGGATAGGAAAATAGAAGAGTTGAGTGAATAAAAACCAAAAGGAGGTTCATGGCCAATGGTAAAGACGTCCGAATAAGGGTTATTTTAGAATGTACTAGTTGTGTTCGAAAGAGTGTTAATAAGAAATCAATAGGCATTTCTAGATTAGATATATTAAAGAATCGACACAATAAGCCTAGTCGATTGGAGTTGAGAAAATTCTGTCCCTATTGTTACAAACATACAATTCACGGGGAGATAAAGAAATAGATGGAATCGATCAACTGCGTGTGACTTTTACAAGGAAGATGAAAAATGACATATTGACATATCATATATTAGCATATCATATGTTAATATATATATTTAAATAGAAATAAGCAAAATCCTATTTCTTAATTCGAAATCATTAGCATTTTTGATCCGATCAAAGGAAATAGGATTCGCGAAAAAAAGGAATAAAATAAACAAGCCATGGATAAATCCAAGCGACTTTTTCTTAAGCCCAAGCGATCTCTTCGTAGGCGTCTGCCCCCGATTGGATCGGGGGATCGAATTGATTATAGAAACATGAGTTTAATTAGTCGATTTATTAGTGAACAAGGAAAAATATTATCTAGACGGGTGAATAGATTGACTTTAAAACAACAACGATTAATTACTATTGCTATAAAACAAGCTCGTATTTTATCTTCATTACCCTTTCTTAATAATGAAAGACAATTTGAAAAAAACGAGTTGGTTGCTAGAACTACGGGTCTTAGAACCAGAAAAAAATAGGCTTACTCTTCAATTGAATCAAAATTTCAATCCGAACTCAAACGTCGGTTGATTTTTTGTTCGATAAAAATCCAGGAATCCGGATTTAATTGTCGTGTCGTAAAAAAAAAGAATTGGGGATAAAGTAAAAAAATAAATATTTTTTTATTGAATTATTGATAAATATTTTTTTATTGAATGTTTTTGTTCAGTTTGACTACTTGATCATATTATGTATTATGATCATATTTTATTATACTTATTTCTATTCTACCTTCCCGGAATTCATTTTCCAAGCAATTCCATGTCAAAGTCAAACATTCCGAAGGATTCTTTCCAATCTCCTTATTTTATCATGTCATTGGAAATCAGATAAAGGCAATTCCTATTTAATATAGCTAGTTGTGCAAGTATTTTACGATTAAGAAGCAACTGTCTCTTGTACAGATTGTTTATTAATCTACTATAACTACAGGATACCTCATTCTCGCGAATTGCTGCATTTATACGAGTCACCCATAAACACCGAAAATTTCTTTTGTGCCTATTTCTATCCCGATAGGCCGAAAACAAAGCTTTTATTTTTTGTTGAATAATAGTTCGAGTAAGTCTTGAATGAGCCCCACGAAAGCTTGATGTGAATAAACGAATTTTTGTTCTACGTCTCCGAGCTACATATCCTCGTCTAATTCTGGTCATTGAATAAACGAAACTTTGGTAAATAACTAATTGATTTCCTTTCTTTCAGTTATTCTTTTTCCCTTTTCTAGACTAACAAAACGGATTATTCCAATGTATAAAATAATAATTCCAACGGCTTTTGCTACTCTAACCTTCCCAACCACTATTTTTTCTTTTTTTTATAAGCATTTCGCCTTGAAATAAGAAATTTTATTGGTACTGGGTATCAAACAAAAATATAGTAAATAAAAATAAGTAGTAAATAGAAATGGATAAATAAATAGTGGGTTCCATCGTTTCTATGGTTATTTCTTAAACGGCGAGGTCCTCTCTATACACCGGAGCCCCTTACTTGATCGAATCAATGCTATTGTTAACTTGTACAGTTTACACTTTTGGGCTCTACCCATGAATTCCCCAGTAGTAGGTCTTTCACAACGAGATCCGTTTTTACAGTAACGGTATTTAATTATGTGGATTAGCTGATTAGCTGACCTTGTTAGTCCGTTCTTGCAAGAGTAGAGGCATCCATTTTCGGTTTTTAAATTTAAATAAGATTTGCCCTGCTTAACAGATAATCATTTGCTACCAATAGGGAATTCTTTCGCATTTTTAATTGAAAATTGAGGTAATTGAATTTGCACCAATAGAAACCATAAATTTGATACACAATAGAAGCATATTCTAGATCTTTTTTTTTCGTTTAAGAGAGTGAAGGAGAGTCTTCCATTCTATCCTATTCATCGGTACTGATCACGGATAGTGGAAAAATTTTTTCTTTTGTCCCAACCCACAATCTGAAATCTTAACGAGTCGCACATACACCCTAGTACATGTCCCTCGGCGCTGAGGGCATCCCCCGAGAGCGGGGGATTTGGTGACATTTCTGATTGGCTGTCTTGTGTTTCTAATAAGTTGTTTAATAGTTGGCATGTTGAATCGTATGCATAATGGACTGGTTTAGATCGATCCTAACCGGATGATTATGAATTTTTTCTATATTCCTATTCTATTTTAATATTTTATTAAAATTAATAAAATTCAAATTAATAGAATATAGAATATGAAACCTCGGTAAGAAACTAAAATGGTAAGAAACTAAAATCTCAAATCGCGATTTGTGTGAAATTCCTGCTATTTTTTATGCAACTGCTACAAGATCAACAATTCCATGAACTTGGGCTTCTGCTGCTGACATAAAAACATCCCTTTCCATGTCTTCAGATACAACCCATAAAGGTTTGCCTGTTCTTTGTGCATAAACCCTTGTGAGGATTTCGCGCAGTTTCAGTAGTTCTTCCGCTTCCAGGACAAATTCTCCTATTTGTGCTTCATAAAAAGCAGCTATAGGTTGATGGATCATTACCCTGATGATATAAGATAATAATAGAATTGAACAACCGTACAGGCATTGCTTGCGCATTGCATACGGCTCTACAAGAGAATTCACTTTTACCGAAGAAAAATAGAGAGTCTACAAAGCCTCGGTCGGTAAATGATACAATGACCACCCTTTCCTTGGGAGGAATTAATAAAAACAAAATACTATGGTGGCTCCGTTGCTTTATTTCATCGGTGATTTAGCAATCCCAAAGTTTCTTTTTTTTTATTTGAAAAAAAAAAATGAAAAAAAAGAATATAATCTTTTTTTTGTCCTCTTTCATAATTTATAATAATATAAATAGCATTAAGAACCTTCTGGTGTGAAAACAAAAAAAAGTTTGTGACACTGAAATAGGCTCCCGATAAATAAGATAAAATCGGAACTGCCCTTAATATCTCATACTACTCTTTCAATACATAATCTAATGTTAAAACGAAATAAAAAAAATTTCTTATATTGAATTCGAAATGCCATGCTATTATTACTTAATATTCATATTTCATATGGCGAAGGCATAGCTTTCTTTTTTTCTTTGAATTCTTTGAAATAAAATAAAAAATAAAAACTCATTGGCGCCAAGCGTGAGGGAATGCTAGACGTTTGGTAATTTTTCCTCCGACCAGAATAAAAGATCCCATTGAAGCGGCTAATCCCATGCATACTGTTTGTACATCTGGTCGCACAAATTGCATAGTATCATAAATAGCTATTCCGGGTATTACCCATCCGCCAGGAGAGTTGATAAACAAATACAAATCTTTGATCTCACTTTCTGTACTGAGATATACCATAAGACCGATAAGTTGATTCGAGATCTCACTATCAATATCTTGACCTAAAAAAAGTAATCTTTCTCGATAAAGTCGGTTGATTAGGATCAAATTCTATCCCTTAGGAACCGTACATGCACCTTTTAATGCATACGGTTCATCAAAAATTGCGAAAAAAAGAATCAATATGTAGATCCCATTTAACGAATAACGAAGGGGTTTTTCCTCCATTTTTCAAGAAAGTTTCAAGAAAAATGGTTTTTTTACCCGTTTACCTATTTACCTATAAAGAATATAAATAAAATAATAAAAAAAAATTCATTAAACTTATCAAACTAACTTCTCATTGATGTATTCTTTCATCGGGATCCAATTCAAATCACGATAACATTCTCTTGTTCCTGAGTGGGCTTCTTTAATTCTTTTAGGTTTGTGCTCTACTCCGAGTAAAGATCTGCCCGATTTGGATTTGCACATATAGGGCAAATGCCCCCAATACCATTTCTTTTTGCTACAACTTCCTTTTTTTCAATTCATTTCACGTCTTCCACAAAATATTTGACGTATTTATCAAATTATTCGATTGATTATGATTTGTAGTTTGAAATTACTCCGATTTCTAATTTCTAATTTATAAAATATATAAATAGAATATGATACAAATAGTAATCATGGATATAGTACTTACTAATGGGGTTTTTCTAAGCGGAGCCTGGATACTTCATTTTATTGTTCCAAACAAGCTAACCATAAATTATTCTAATTGATAATATTAATCTGAATACCTCCAAAGCATAGATCTAATTGCCACTTCACGCTCTAAATTTTGGATGATTTAATCAATCCTTCTTTGGTGAAACAGAGGATATCTCGATCGGGGTAGAGAACGGGGAAATCCCATAATGACCCAATGTCTCTGACAAGTCGCACTATACGTCAATCCAATTTGAACTATCCTCTCCGGGATTTCGAAAAGGGACTTTTGGAACACCAATAGGCATTAAATGAAATAAAAAAAAATGAAGTACTCTATTTCACTTTGATGTGAAAGCGTAACAATGAATTTATTGTCTTTATAATATTATATGAATTTATTGTTTTAATAATATTATATTGGATATTGGCTTTTATTTTATTCTTTTTTCTATTTTCTTTATTTTTTTGTTTTATTTTATTTGTTATTTGCGCGGATTCGATAAGTTCATAACATAAAAAAAAAGAAGACAAAATGAATAAAGTAAAATTCTTACGAATAGGCTCTTTGAATGATGAACAAATCTGTATGCATTCGCTCATCTAAAATGGAGTCAACCTCCCATTGCGTATTGGTACTTATCTGGTATAGAATAGATCTGCTTCTCTTTGTTCCTACAAACAGAATTGTGACATTCTGACTAAAATACTAAAAAAAAATGGAATCCTTTCTCCGAGATAATCCACTGAAAAAAGGGAGGTCCAGAACATAGTTTTTTCCAGTGCAATAAAGTTACATAGTGTCTATCTTTCGTTGATTAAGGGGGTATTCCATGGGTTTGCCTTGGTATCGTGTTCATACCGTCGTATTGAATGATCCCGGTCGTTTGCTGGCTGTCCATATAATGCATACAGCTTTGGTTGCTGGTTGGGCCGGCTCGATGGCTCTCTATGAATTAGCAGTTTTTGATCCTTCTGACCCTGTTCTCGATCCAATGTGGAGACAAGGTATGTTCGTTATACCCTTCATGACTCGTTTAGGAATAACCAATTCATGGGGTGGTTGGAGTATTACAGGAGGAACTATAACGAATCCGGGTATTTGGAGTTATGAAGGTGTGGCTGGAGCGCATATTGTGTTTTCTGGCTTGTGCTTCTTGGCAGCTATCTGGCATTGGGTGTATTGGGATCTAGAAATATTTTGTGATGAACGTACAGGAAAACCTTCTTTAGATTTGCCCAAGATCTTTGGAATTCATTTATTTCTCTCAGGAGTGGCTTGTTTTGGGTTTGGTGCTTTTCATGTAACAGGATTGTATGGTCCTGGAATATGGGTGTCTGATCCTTATGGGCTAACCGGAAAAGTACAATCTGTAAATCCAGCATGGGGTGTGGAAGGTTTTGATCCTTTTGTTCCGGGAGGAATAGCCTCTCATCATATTGCAGCAGGAACATTGGGCATATTAGCGGGCCTATTCCATCTTAGTGTCCGCCCGCCCCAACGTCTATACAAAGGATTACGTATGGGAAATATTGAAACCGTGCTTTCCAGTAGTATTGCTGCTGTCTTTTTTGCAGCTTTTGTTGTTGCTGGAACTATGTGGTATGGTTCAGCAACTACCCCCATTGAATTATTTGGTCCCACTCGTTATCAATGGGATCAAGGATACTTCCAGCAAGAAATATATCGAAGAGTTGATACTGGGATGGCTGAAAATCAAAGCTTATCCGAAGCTTGGTCTAAAATTCCTGAAAAATTAGCTTTTTATGATTACATCGGAAATAATCCCGCAAAGGGTGGATTGTTCAGAGCAGGCTCAATGGACAACGGGGATGGAATAGCTATTGGGTGGTTAGGACATCCTCTATTTAGAGATAAAGAAGGGCGTGAGCTTTTTGTACGTCGTATGCCTACTTTTTTTGAAACATTTCCGGTTGTTTTAGTAGATGGAGACGGAATTGTTAGAGCCGATGTTCCTTTTCGAAGGGCAGAATCGAAGTATAGTGTTGAACAAGTAGGTGTAACTGTTGAGTTCTATGGTGGTGAACTAAATGGGGTCAGTTATAGCGATCCTGCTACTGTGAAAAAATATGCTAGACGCGCACAATTGGGTGAAATTTTTGAATTAGATCGTGCTACTTTGAAATCCGATGGTGTTTTTCGTAGCAGTCCAAGGGGTTGGTTTACTTTTGGACATGCTTCGTTTGCCTTGCTCTTCTTCTTCGGACACATTTGGCATGGCTCTCGAACCTTGTTCAGAGATGTTTTTGCTGGTATTGATCCAGATTTAGACGCTCAGGTGGAATTTGGAGCATTCCAAAAACTTGGAGATCCAACTACAAAAAGACAAGTAGTTTGATACAACATTAATCTCTGATTTTTCGTCTCTATTTTCTTTTTGTAATTTGACTTTGACTTTGACATAGGGTACTGGGGACATCTTGATTTGAATCCCCGCCTTTTCTTTGTCTTGACTCTTGCTCTTTTTTTATCCGGGAACGCTCTAAATAAACAGATATGGAAGCTATAATTGTAAACCACGATTGAATCTATGGAAGCATTAGTTTATACATTCCTCTTAGTATCAACTCTAGGAATAATTTTTTTCGCTATCTTTTTTCGAGAACCGCCTAAAGTTCCAACTAAAAAGGTGAAATGATTTTTCATTATCTTAATTGAAGTAATGAGCCTCCCAAGATTGGGGGGCTCATTACTTCAACTAGTCCCCGTGTTCCTCGAATGGATCTCTTAGTTGTTGAGAGGGTTGCCCAAAAGCAGTATATAAGGCATACCCCGTAAAACTTACAAGTAAACCAGATATAGAGATGGCGACTAGGGTTGCTGTTTCCATTATTATATAATAATAAAAAAATAATAATTTCCAGACCACAATGGATCTATGATAAGATCATTTATTTACAACAGAATGGTATACAAAGTCAACAGATCTCAGTTAATACAAAAAAGGATTTATGGCTACACAAAGCGTTGAGGGGAGTTCTAGATCTGGTCCAAGACGAACTATTGTAGGGGATTTATTGAAACCATTGAATTCGGAATATGGTAAAGTAGCTCCAGGGTGGGGGACTACTCCTTTGATGGGTGTCGCAATGGCTCTATTTGCGGTATTCCTATCTATTATTTTGGAGATTTATAATTCTTCCGTTTTACTGGATGGAATTTCAATGAATTAGATTTACAAGAATCACTAAATTCTAGCTTTTCAATACAAAGTGAAACATTTTGGTCTCGTTTTTTTAGCCCATTTTATGCTATTCTATTTTGGTAGTTCGATCGTGGAATTTCTTTCTTTCTGTATTTCTGGAATATGAGTGTGCGACTTGTTATAATGGATCCTATTGATAATACAGAAAATGGGTCTGTCATCTTATCTTGATAGAGATGGTTTTTGACTTCGTCAGATATTTATTCTAGTATCTGGAGCACGGAATATATGAAATAGATTACGAAGTATTAGAGCTATGATTCATACTTAACTTAATAACTTAATATTCAAATCCCGTGACCGGACTCCAAAACTCCAAAAAAATTTCAAAGAGTTAGAAACTCTAATTTTTCTTCCTTCTAGCTCTTTGTCTATGTTTATTTTGATCACAGGATAAACCTTTCATTGGATTTTTAGTCATTATATTGATTCAAAGTGATGATACAAGAGTTCTTACTCAGGGAATCCTTGTACTTAGTTAGTTTGAAGGTTTTATTGAATCATCATGGTTCTAGTATGAATCTGAGGTTTTCAATCAATTTATAGGATCTTAACAAGAAAATTCCTATCAATCAATAATAACGAAAACACCAGTAAA